TAGCAAACATTCTCTAGAATTTGTCTTAGATTCGAACCCATAGCTGATGATAGAACTAGAATAGATATTTTCTGTTTCCTACTCACACGAGCCCATATTCTTGCTTTTTTATCAATCTCTAATTCTAACCGGCCTCCCCAATCTGATATTATGGTGCCGGTATAGACCGAAATCCCGTTATGATCCAATTCTGACTGGTAATAGATACCAGGACTTTGCAATATTTGATTGATCACAATTCTGTATATTCCGTTTACTATAGAAGTTCCAAGGGAATTCATTAAAGGAATGTTTCCAATAAAAATTATTTGTTCTTGCATATTCCTACGGGCTTTCCAAATTAATCCCGCGGATACATATAATTCAGAAGAATATGTAAGTGATTCATAGACAGCATCTCGTTCTTTTATCAAAGGTTCTACCAATTGATATGTTTCCACAAATAATTGAAATTCAATTTCGTGATCTATATCTTCAATTTTTGGAAATTTATAAAGTTCTTCTATTAAACCCTGATCAATAAACCGATAAAATCCTTCAAATTGTATCTGATTAAATCCGGGTATTGTAGATGTTCCCTCTTTTCCATACCCGAGCATCTTTTTTGAATTTCCCATTTATCCGTTTATTGCAAAAATCCCATCTCTCATTCTTCACCGAATCATATCCATAGAATTCGATCTAGCAATAATGGAATTTCTATTCTGTTTACTGAATCACATGAAATTTTATCCAACTCCAAGATATATGGGATGTATGAAATACGTATGAGCGGAGACTAGATTCAATTGGAATTTTTTATAAGAAAGAGATCCAAATGGAACAGAATTGAGAAATACCACTGGAATGAGTTTTGTAAAGATTAGAATCATTTTCACCTATGATATTACATATCCCAATTCGATTCGATACCCTAAAAAGATGTATTCATGATTGGATCTGTTCGAGCAGATAAACATATAATAAATAGAAAATAGAAAACTTTTTTTTTAACCACTTTACTTTACTTTTTCATATATTTTTATTTTTTTGTTCAAAATAAATATTTGCAGAAAATATATTTATTTGTACCTAATTTTGAATAGAATAGTTAGAATATCAGTGAATTGAAGTAATAAAACTTGTGTTTTTTTTTATTTATTAATTTTTTTTTTTATTATTAAAATAAAAACGAATGCACAGATATATATGTATATATATCTCTTTTTCTTCTTTTATCTTTTATTGTGGTACAGTTCTATTTAGGACAGCACATGCTGTGCTCTATAAAAAATTAAATTCTATCTTCAATGTATTCAATGAAAACATTATTGAAATACAAAAATTTTTGGAGAATTACTCCTCAAAAGCATCCCTAGAGAGAGAAAATACTCCATTATAGAGCTATAGCTCTATAACACAACGTCACATATGTTCTGATTCTGGGGTTTACAGATACTCATTATTACTGTTATAATTGAAATTGAAGAAGATTTCTTTTTAATTGAAAAAGCGAAATATGGATTAGTTATAAATCCATTTATAATGATTTTGTTCTATTATTTAGAAATAAAAAAAAAGTGGATTTTAATTCAAAAATGGTCATTAATTTACAGTCAATAGTTAATGGTTCTTATTTGTACTGGATTATATATTTTGTGACTTAAAATCTATCTTTTTTTTTTACTCCGATAAAAAAAAAAAGATAAAATTTTAATCTAGTTTCTATCGTTTTGGCGGCATGGCCGAGTGGTAAGGCGGGGGACTGCAAATCCTTTTTCCCCAGTTCAAATCCGGGTGCCGCCTCAACAACAGACTTTAAATCCCCTGTTATAAACAAACGTATATAACAAACGTCGGAAAAGATTCCGAATACTTTCTTTTCGTGATTCTAAGCGCCTGGCTATAGAGGTTCTATTCTCTAACCTAAAGTTTTGTCAAGGAAAACTGACAGTAGTTGAGGGAAATCCGTCTAAGTCTTCAATTAGATTGGATAACCAGAGAGGGAATTAAATTAAGAGTTTTGGAAAGGACCTAAGATACTTTGGATACAGACTAATGAAAGTCTCGGAATGCTCAGACATTGGATCAATATTAGATTAGATAAAGAATTTCCTTTCTTTTTTTTTACTTAAAAAAAAAAAAAAGAAAGATAAACTAAAGCAAAACTCGGATTTCTGGGACATTTCGAAAAGTTTCTGTTTACTTGTGTTTATATCTTGTCGATTCTACTAGAAATTCTATAATAAGAATAACTCATTATAAGATAAGTGGGTTTTTTGGAGTAGTTCATCAATGGTGACCAAATACCTCTCCCGTTTTTTGACTCTGCACCAAAGATTTCACTATTATTTAGTGAACAATAATGGAATAGTTTCTTCATATTCATAGAAATAGGGGACAGAATTCACATGGATATAGTAAGTCTCGCATGGGCTGGTTTAATGGTAGTTTTTACATTTTCCCTCTCTCTCGTAGTGTGGGGAAGAAGTGGACTCTAGAAGTACGCCTAATTGCGGTAATAATAAAGCGCTATCAACCTGTATCAATTGTTTTAGTTTTCTAGGCCGGTCAGCAATTTTTTTTAAGATTTTTTTTAAGAAATTGGATTTATGTTTTGTTTTATTGACTCATTTTATATTTTTAGAGTTTACACCGTTAACCATTCATAGGGTAACCCCCTTTTCAAAATCTCCATAGAATTATCTGTATTAAATGGATCAAACAAATGAAAGTGAGAAAGTATGTACATACGTTTCATATTCTATTTCATTTGTATTGACAAAAAACGAGATATAGGCGGATTCCTTTATATTAAGATATTTCACTTCTATCTTTATACATTACAATAACCATAATGGAATGGCTAGTATGGTAGAAAGAGCTCTCTTTCTACCATACTAGGGGGCCCCTTCGGATACTACTACTACTGAGTCTAATGCATTCCTTTCATTTAAGACGAGACATTGAAATCTTTTTTGTTCATTAATAGTAAAATTTTATTCAAATTAATTATTTTGACTAACCGTTTTTACGTAAATTATAAGCAAAAAAGCAGTGGGAACGAGAATGAAGAGTGCAGTAGCAATAAATGCAAGAATATTTACTTCCATAATTTAATAGTTTATTATTTATTTTTTTTCTTTGGAATATCTCGGGATTTAATCCCATAGAGATGAGAAATCTTTCGCTTGTAAACTCAATCAGATTAATTTGATTTCGATGATATCGAATGAAAGAAATATCATGAATAACAATATCGGAGCTATAAAATAGATTCATAGTCAAGAATTTAATAGTATAACATAGGAAGGTCTTTTATCCACACCGAATCCATAATGAGAGTCCTGATCCAACCAAAAAATATTGATTTATGATTCTTTTTTCCCGCTTTCCTTTCTACAACCTAGTACTTTACTTTCCTTGTACAATAATCTGGTGAAGTATAATAAAAAACCTTTTCTACGTCGATTCGTTACAAAATGAGTTTCTAAAGAAACTTAAATAAACAATAGAAATAAAATAGAGAAAAACAAGTACGAAATTCAATTTGAAATAAAGAATTAAGGGTCTATCATCTTTTTGTAAAACAAAGGGAATGTGATACAGACGAGTCCCCCTTTAAAAAAAAAAAAAAAACTAAAATATTCCAAAAAATTAACTAGTTAAACTTTCTTACGAGTTTTTTATTGGATAGCGACTCTAATTTTTAAACTTTAAAAAGAGCATATTAATTAGGGAAGACTAATTTTATCTTTATTTTTTAAATATCCGCTTTCCTTGGTTGGATTCGAACTTTTTTTGCAATTCCATTACTTGATAGAAAGAAAAGTATATAGGTACTCTTGTCAAACGTATTATACGCTATCCTATCCCATTTAACTACACGAGTTAATGGGAGATTAAGTGACAAAAAGAAGAAACCGCGTACAGTATCTCTTTCTTGACGTGTTGAATACTCTCAATAATTATAATTAAATGAGTCTCTCTACCATCAATTGGTGCTAGTTCAAATAATGGAAATACCCCTTTAGTTTGCTCGATGAAAAAAGAAAAAGAAAACAAACAGATAAACTAAACCATTTTTATTCCCTTGCCCAGAACAAAAAAGTGGAGTTTATGTCTTTTTTTTTTTATTGAATCCGCCGGGACTGACGGGGCTCGAACCCGCAGCTTCCGCCTTGACAGGGCGGTGCTCTGACCAATTGAACTACAATCCCATGGAAATAAAGTGGGTAGCTTACATATTCTTTCTTATGATTTCATTTGAATCGTTTCAATTTTAGATTCAAATTAGTGTTTTGTAAAAAAAAGTCACAAGTGATATATGAATATCTATAATATGACTATCTACTATATATTCATATCTATATATTGATATCTACTAGATAGTCATATCTATATGGATATCACTTTAGTGATATAGTGATATCAAGGCGGATTATTGGTAATCCTTGCATTATTATCAAGGAGTAGATTATTTTGTCGACTCTGTTCATTAAAGTTTATATTTAAAGGATCCATCTCGGGATCCTTAGAAGAGCAAGATCGAAATTTTTAATGAAAACAAAAAAGTCACTAGACACAAGAAATAAAGAAAAAAGTAAAGTAGAAATATACTCCGAAATTTGACCCTTTTCTTACCCTTCTCTGGCATTTATGCAAAACAAAAAGGGTTATGTAGACAGGGGATTTTTGGGCCGAGCTGGATTTGAACCAGCGTAGACATATTGCCAACGAATTTACAGTCCGTCCCCATTAACCGCTCGGGCATCGACCCAGTAAGAATCTATTCTAAATGGATAAGCCACGATCAACTTCCTTTCGTAGTACCCTACCCCCAGGGGAAGTCGAATCCCCGCTGCCTCCTTGAAAGAGAGATGTCCTGAACCACTAGACGATGGGGGCACACTTGCTCAACCGCCATCATACTATGATCATAGTATGATCAGTTTTTTAAAATTGTCAATATAATCAAACGTTATGACTAGCTTAGAAGGTTTTTTCTTTTTTCTATAAAG